ATCACGCTCTGTAGGATTTGAACCTACGACATCGGGTTTTGGAGACCCACGTTCTACCGAACTGAACTAAGAGCGCTTTATTATCACAATGAATATTTTGTGATCCCAATACGTCTTGCATATATACTATCATAAAATTAAAGATTTTTTATGTATATCCAATTTTCTTTTAATCGATCTCAATTGATCCCCCGTTACTGTTCAGAAGATAAGTAATAGGTAGGGATGACAGGATTCGAACCCGTGACATTTTGTACCCAAAACAAACGCGCTACCAAGCTGCGCTACATCCCTTTCAATTGGTCTACAGTGTCATTGTAGAGAATCCCTGTTTTGTTTTCCATATCTTTATTTCTTCCATTGATATACACAAATATCTTGTCATTTCTTCTTTTTGGTCTCATATAACATATAATTATATTAAAAATAGTAAAAGACTTCTATTTTCTATTCTATTTCTATTATATTATTCTATTTCTATTATATTAAAGTATGAAATAAATATGAGACCCTGTAAAAAATGACTATTTTTCGAGAATTTCTGGCCTAAAGGGGCCTATTTGTTTCTTTTAAGATTCGGAAAAGTACGATCTATTTTGTACATTTCAACTTGAATTATAGGAATTCCGCGTACAAATACAAGCGGTCAGTCATTAAGTACATATACACATCTGGTTATATATGTATTAGCATTATGTATTAGAAATAATAAAGAAGGAGGAGAATTTAAAATGCGAGATCTAAAAACATATCTCTCCGTGGCACCGGTAGTAAGTACTCTATGGTTCGGGTCTTTAGCAGGTTTATTGATAGAGATCAATCGTTTTTTTCCGGATGCGTTGATATTCCCCTTTTTTTCATTCTAGTTATTGATATGGTAGGGGGGGAAGAGGATTAGAGATAGAATCAAATATCTGTAACTAATCCCTTCCCTTCTTTTTTTTTTCGAATATACGTTAGAAAAACAAAAAGGGGATTCCCCCTCGGTGAAACTAGTAATTCGGGCCAGGCTCAAATTTAAATAAAATTAATAAAAAATAGAGTAAAATGTGATGGTTGGGGCAACAATATCATACAAGATACTTAAATAAAAATTAAATGCTGTACGGCAATTTAAAATTCTAAATAATATAGTTAGAAATCATTATATTACTTACTTATTAATATATTGTTATTATTACTATATTGATTTATATTGATTTATTGCAACGAAACCTTTCTTTCATAATTCGATTTCGAGTTATCTGTTTTTTTTGTTCCTTTCTTCTTCCTCGTTTCGGATCGGAAAATCAAAGAGTTGAATGAATCAAAAACCAAAGGAGGCTCATGGCCAAGGGTAAAGATGTCCGAGTAACGGTGATTTTGGAATGTACCAGTTGTGTTCGAAATCGTGTTAATAAGGAATCAACGGGCATTTCCAGATATATTACTCAAAAGAATCGACATAATACGCCTAGTCGATTGGAATTGAGAAAATTCTGTCCCTGTTGTTACAAACATACGATTCACGGGGAGATAAAGAAATAGATCGAACCGGTCACTCGTGTGTCAGTCTTCCGTTCCAAGGAAGATCAAAAATGACATATTAGATATATCTAATATATAACAATATATAATATATATTAATTTTAATATAAACAAAATAAACAAACCAAATCCTATTTCGATCAGATCAACCGTGATGGAGAATTAAGAAATAGGATTAGGATCTTTTCTTTAGGATAAGGAATAAACAAACCATGGATAAATCCAAGCGAATCTTTCTTAAATCCAAGCGATCTTTTCGTAGGCGTTTGCCTCCGATCCAATCGGGGGATCGAATTGATTATAGAAACATGAGTTTAATTAGTCGATTTATTAGCGAACAAGGAAAAATATTATCTAGACGGGTGAATCGATTGACCTTAAAACAACAACGATTAATTACTATTGCTATAAAACAAGCTCGTATTTTATCTCCGTTACCTTTTCTTAATAATGAGAAACAATTTGAAAGAAGCGAGTCAACCGCTAGAACTACTGGTCTTAGAACCAGAAAAAAATAGGCTGACTCTTGAATTGAATCAAAAAAAATCCCAATCCAAACTCAAATGTGGATTGACGCTTTTTTTTTTTCGAAAAATAGGAAATCCAGATTTGATTGTCGTGTCGTTTGAAAAAAAAAAAAAAAAAAATTGGGGAAGAATAGAAGAATAAGAAATATTTTTTATTCAACATGTTTCTTCATTTTCATTTTGACGACTTTTTCATATTTTATCATACTAATTTCTACTCTACCTTCCCAGAGTTCATTCTCCAGGGAACTCCATTTAAACCATTCCAACGGATTCCCTTCACTCTCTTTATTTTATGATCTCATTGGAAATCATATAAAGACAACTCTTATTTAATATAGCTATTTGTGCAAGTATTTTACGATTAAGAAGCAATTGTTTCTTGTACAGATTGTGTATTAACTTACTATAACTAAAGTATACTTTCTTGTCTCGAATTACTGCATTTATACGAGTAATCCACAAACGACGAAAATCTCTCTTTTGTCTACCCCTATCCCGATGAGCCGAAACCAAAGCTCTTATTTTCTGTTGAGTAATAGTCCGAGTAAGTCTTGAATGAGCCCCTCGAAAAGTTGATGCAAATAAACGGATTTTTGTTCTACGTCTTCGAGCTATATACCCTCGTTTAATTCTGGTCATTGAATAAATGAAACTTTGATGAATAACTAATTGATTTCCTTTCTTTCAGTTATTCCCTTCCCGTGTCCTAGTCTATTAATAACAAAACGGATTCTTCCAATGTATAAAATAAAAATTCCAATGGCTTTTGCTACTCTAACCTTCCCGACCACGATTTTTTTCTAGGCATTTCGCCTAGAAATCAAAATTGTATTGATACTAGGTATCAAAAACACATAGTAAATAAAAAAGTAATAAATAAAAATGGATTATAGTGGGTTCCATCGTTTCTATGGTTACTTCTTAAACGGCGAGGTCCTCTCTATACACCGGAGCCCTTCCTTCATTTAATCAATGTTATTGTTAACTTGTACAGTTCACGCCCTTTGGCTCTACCCATAATTATCTAGTACTAGGTCTTTCACAACGAGATCTATTTATACAGTAACGGTATTTAATTATGAAGATTTGCTGAGTAGCTGACCCTGTTAGTCCGTTCTTGCAAGAATAAGGCCTAAAATTTTGACTTTTTAAAATAAGATTTCCCCTGCTTAATGAATACCATTTGCTATCAATGGGGAATCCTTTCTCATCTTAAATTTTAAATTGAGGTGATTGGATTTGCACCAACGGGAACCATACATTTGATACCCCAACCGAAGGATAGATCTTTTTTTAAGATATTGAATATTCAATGGAGTTCGTCCATTCTATTCTATCCTACTCACTGGTACGGATCGGTGATACTGGATCAATTGTTTTCTTTCTTTTGTCCTAGTCCATGGTCTGAACGAGTCGCACATACACCCTAGTACATGTTCCTCGTCGCTGAGGACATCCTCCAAGAGCGGGGGATTTCGTGACATTTCTGATTGGCTGTCTTGTGTTTCTAATAAGTTGTTTAATAGTTGGCATGTTGAATCATATATATAATGTGCTGGTTTAGATCGATCTTAACCGGATGCTTAGGAATTCTTTATTTTTTTTTTTTTTTTTTTCTATATTTTCTATATTAAGAAATTAATAAATAGAATATTAAATCCGGTAAGAAGATAAAATACCAAATCACGAATTCATGTGAAATCCTTGTTCTTTTTCTTTTTTATTCAGTCGCTACAAGATCAACAATTCCATGAGCTTGGGCTTCTGTTGCTGACATAAAAACATCTCTTTCCATGTCTTCGGATACAACCCATAGGGGTTTGCCTGTCCTTTGTGCATAAACCCTTGTGATGGTTTCGCGCAGCTTCAGCAGCTCTTCCGCTTCCAGGACAAATTCTCCCGTCTGTGCCTCGTAAAAAGAACTAGCAGGTTGATGGATCATTACCCTGATAATATATGATATAACATAAAAAATGTTTCTTCTATCTCGCATGATGAAAGTGAGGAGATAAAGAATAATCAAAAAGATATAATTGAACAACCGTACAGGCATCTTTTGCGCATTGCATACGGCTCTATAATGGAATTCGCTTTTTTTACCTTACCTTACTTACATCGAAGAAATAGAAAATAAATGATAGGGTCTATCAGACTCGGGTTGGTAAATGATCCAATAACCATCCTTCCTTTTGTAGTAGTTCAAAAATACTATAAAAATACTATGATGGTTCCGTTGCTTTATATATTTATTTCATCTGTTATTTAGCAATCCCAAAGTTTCTTTTTTTTTTTTCAAATAAAAAAACAAGATTTATTTTCATATTCTTTCATAACCTAAAAATTGTTAAGATTAAGAGCCCCTGCTGTGAAAACAAAAAAGTTTGTGACGCTGAAATAGGCCTCCCGATAGATTGGCTAAAATCGAAAATGCCTTTTTATCTCATACTACTCTTTCGATACGTAATCTAAGGGTTTAAAAAAAATTTCTCATATCGAATTCGAAGTGCCATGCTATTATTACTTAATATTCATATAGTGCGAAGGCATAGTTTTCTTTTTTTCTCTCAAATCAAATAAAAAACTCATTGGCGCCGAGCGTGAGGGAATGCTAGACGTTTGGTAATTTCCCCTCCAACAAGAATAAAAGATCCCATCGAAGCGGCTAATCCCATGCATATTGTCTGTATATCTGGTCGCACAAATTGCATAGTATCATAAATAGCTACTCCGGGTATTACCCATCCGCCAGGAGAGTTTATAAACAAATACAGATCTTTGGTATCATCCTCTATGCTGAGATATACCATAAGACCAATAAGTTGATTCGAGATCTCGCTATCAACCCCTTGGCCTAAAAAAAGTAATCTTTCTCGATAAAGTCGGTTGATTGGGATAAAACGATATCCCTTAGAAACCGTACATGCACCTTTTGATGCATACGGTTCAACAAAAATCATGAAAAAAAGGAATCAATGTGTAGATTCTAGCTTTTTTTTTCCTAACAGGTTTTTTTAACTTATAAAATGGACTTTTCTTTCATTTTTCAAGAAAGATGAGTTTTGGCCTGTTTTGTTTATCTAAAAAAAAAATTGCTAAACTTATCTGACTAACTTCTCATTGATGTATTGTTTCATCGAGATACAATCTAAATCGCGATGTAATTTTCTTGTTCCTGACTGGGCTTCTTCAATTTTTTTAGGTTTATGCTCTACTCCGAGTAAAGATCCGCCCGATTTGGATTTGTACATATAGGACAAATGCCCCAATACCACGTCCTTTTGCTATGACTTCTCCATTTTTATTTTATTTTTTTTCAATTTATTTCATGTCTTCCAACAAATATTCAACGCATTTATCATATTACTCGACTGATTAACAGTTTGAGATCACTTCTATTTCTAAATATCTAAATAAATAGAAATAACTAAAATATTATATAAATATGATATTAAGTCGTAATCATAAATATATTTATTACCAATTGGTTTTCTTTCTAAACGGAGCCTGGATACTTCATTTAATTGGTCTAACCAAGCCAACCATAAATTATTCTAATTGATAATATTAGTCCGTATACCCTCCCTAAAAAATGGATCTAATTGCACTTCACGCTCCAAATTTTTGATAATTGAATCAATCTTTCTCGGGCGAAAGAGGGGATATCTCGATCGGGGAAGAGAACGGGGAAATACCGTATGCCCAATATATCTGACAAGTCGCACTATACGTCAATCCACAATGCATCTTCCTCTCCAGGACTTCGAAAAGGTACTCTTGGAACACCAATAGGCATTAAATAAAAGAAAAATTAAGTACTATATCTCACTTTGATGTGAAAGCGTAACAGTGGGTTTAGTGGCCTAATACTATTGATTTTATTATCCTATTTTCTCCATAGATTGACTAAGTTCATAAAAAAAGAAGACAAAATGAATAAAGGAAAATTCTTACAAATGAGTCCTTTGAATGATGAACAAATATATATATATTCACTCATATAAAATGGTATCAACCCCCTTACCATTGCGTATTGTTACTTATCGGGTGTAGAATAGATCTGCTTCTTTTTGTTCCTACGAACAAAATAGTTTCATTATTACTAAAAGTAATTATTACGAAAAGCATCAAACAAATATTAATCCTTTCCCCGAGAGAATCCCCTAAAAAAGGGGTCTATAGCATAGCTTTTTCCAATGCAATAAAGTTACATTGTGTCTATTTTTCGTTGATAAAGGGGTATTTCCATGGGTTTGCCTTGGTATCGTGTTCATACCGTCGTATTGAATGATCCCGGTCGTTTGATTTCTGTCCATATAATGCATACAGCTCTGGTTGCTGGTTGGGCCGGTTCGATGGCTCTATACGAATTAGCCGTTTTTGATCCCTCTGATCCTGTTCTTGATCCAATGTGGAGACAGGGTATGTTCGTTATACCCTTCATGACTCGTTTAGGAATAACGAATTCATGGGGCGGTTGGAGTATTACAGGGGGGACTGTAACGAATCCGGGTATTTGGAGTTACGAAGGTGTGGCCGGGGCACATATTGTGTTTTCTGGCTTGTGTTTTTTGGCAGCTATCTGGCATTGGGTGTATTGGGATCTAGAAATATTTACTGATGAACGTACAGGAAAACCCTCTTTGGATTTGCCTAAGATCTTTGGAATTCATTTATTTCTCTCAGGGGTGGCTTGCTTTGGTTTTGGTGCATTTCATGTAACAGGATTGTATGGTCCTGGAATATGGGTGTCCGATCCTTATGGACTAACCGGAAGGGTACAGGCCGTAAATCCAGCGTGGGGTGTGGAGGGTTTTGATCCTTTTGTTCCGGGAGGAATAGCTTCTCATCATATTGCAGCAGGGACCTTAGGTATATTGGCAGGTCTATTTCATCTTAGTGTTCGTCCACCCCAACGCCTATACAAAGGATTACGTATGGGAAATATTGAAACCGTCCTTTCCAGTAGTATTGCTGCTGTCTTTTTTGCAGCTTTTGTAGTTGCTGGAACTATGTGGTATGGTTCAGCAACTACCCCGATTGAATTGTTTGGTCCCACGCGCTATCAATGGGATCAAGGATATTTCCAACAAGAAATATATCGAAGAATTGGTGCTGGCTTAGCCGAAAATCAAAGTTTATCCGAAGCTTGGTCTAAAATTCCTGAAAAACTAGCTTTTTATGATTACATCGGCAATAATCCGGCAAAAGGGGGATTATTCAGAGCGGGCTCAATGGACAACGGGGATGGAATAGCTGTTGGGTGGTTAGGACATCCTATCTTTAGAGATAAAGAGGGGCATGAACTTTTTGTACGTCGTATGCCGACGTTTTTTGAAACATTTCCAGTTGTTTTGGTCGACGGGGACGGAATTGTTAGAGCCGATGTTCCTTTTAGAAGGGCAGAATCAAAATATAGTGTCGAACAAGTAGGTGTAACTGTTGAGTTCTATGGCGGCGAACTGAATGGAGTCAGTTATAGCGACCCTGCTACTGTGAAAAAATATGCTAGACGTGCTCAATTGGGTGAAATTTTTGAATTAGACCGTGCTACTTTGAAATCCGATGGTGTTTTTCGTAGCAGTCCAAGGGGTTGGTTTACCTTTGGGCATGCTTCGTTTGCTTTGCTCTTCTTCTTCGGACACATTTGGCATGGTGCTAGAACCTTGTTTAGAGATGTTTTTGCTGGTATTGATCCGGATTTAGATGCTCAAGTGGAATTTGGAACATTCCAAAAACTTGGAGATCCAACTACACGAAGACAGGTAGTTTGATACAATATTGCTTTGTTACTTTTCGTTTTTATTTTATTTGACTGACTATAGGTTGGGGTACCGGATAAATCTTGATTTGACATTTGACTCGCTGCCTTTTCTTTGACTTTTGTTCTTTCTTTATCCGGGAGACGGTCCAAAATAAACAGGTATGGAAGCTATAATTGTAAACCACGATCGAATCTATGGAAGCATTGGTTTATACATTCCTTTTAGTCTCAACTCTAGGAATAATTTTTTTCGCTATCTTTTTTCGCGAACCGCCTAAAGTTCCAACTAAAAAGTAAAAGGGTGAAATGATTTTTCATTATCTCAATTGAAAGTAATGATCCTCCCACTATTGGGAGGATCATTACTTCGACTAGTCCCCGTGTTCCTCGAATGGATCTCTTAGTTGTTGAGAGGGTTGCCCAAACGCAGTATATAAGGCGTACCCAGTAAAACTTACAAGTAAACCAGATAAAAAGATGGCGACTAGGGTTGCTGTTTCCATTATTATATAGTTTTAAGACATTATGTAGTTTTAAGACCACAATGGATCTATGATAAGATCATTTATTTACAACGGAATGGTATACAAAGTCAACAGATCTTAATGAATATAAAATATTATGGCTACACAAACCGTTGAGGGTAGTTCTAGATCTGGCCGCCCAAAACGAACTAATGCCGGGAGTTTATTGAAACCATTGAATTCAGAATATGGTAAAGTAGCTCCTGGTTGGGGAACTACTCCTTTGATGGGTCTTGCAATGGCTCTATTTGCAGTATTTCTATCTATTATTTTGGAGATTTATAATTCTTCCATTTTACTGGATGGAATTTCAATGAATTAGATTTACAAGAACCATTAACTAGCTTTTTCAATCCAAAGTGAAGCGTTTAGTTTTCTGATTTTTATCCCATTCTATTTTGGTAGTTCGACCGTGGAATTTCTTTTTTTCTGTATTTCCGGAATATGAGTGTGTGACTTGGTATAATTGATCCTATGGCTAGTACAGAGAATAGATCTGTCATCTTGATAGAGATGGTTTTACTTCGTCGGATATTCGTTTTAGTATCTGGAGCACGGAATATATGAAATAGATTACTATAGATTACTAAAGTATTAGAACTATGATTCATACTTAATAGTCAGACCTCGTGGCCGGACTTCAAAAAATTTTTAAAAGAGTTAGAAGTTCTAAATAGAAAGATTTTTATTCTTTCAAACTTCCGTTTATGCTTATTTTGATCAAAGGACAAAGATTTCTTTTGATTTTTCGTCATTAGATCTAGTCATTGAATAAGTGATGATCCAACGGTTCTTAACTCAGGGAATTTTGGGACTTAGTTTGAGAAGGTTTTATTGAATCATCGTGGTTCTAGTATGAATCTGAGGTTTTAATTGATTCATAGGGTCTTAACAAGAGAATTCCTATCAATAAAAAAAACAGCAGTAAAGCCGCATTACACATAAATAACAACAAAGAAAATAGGTAAATAGAAGATTCAAGAGGCCTATAACGATCAATATAGAGACGAATGAGCCGACTTGATTTTTTGGCATTATAACCACAAAGAATAGTTTTCGGGTTTTTATTCTTTCATATCTTAAGAAAAAACGGAATCATAGAATTAATAAAATTGAAACTTTCTATTCCACACATCCGTTAGAACTATAGTATTGGGGTGTTTCTGTTTGAGCCGTACGAGATGAAATTTTCATATACGGTTCTCGGGGGGGGTCTCCTTGGTTTACCTATCTCAATAAAATCTATGATTGGTTCGAAGAACGTCTTGAGATTCAGGCAATTGCAGATGATATAACTAGTAAATATGTTCCTCCTCACGTCAACATATTTTATTGTCTAGGAGGAATTACGCTTACTTGTTTTTTAGTACAAGTAGCTACGGGGTTTGCTATGACTTTTTATTATCGTCCGACCGTTACAGAGGCTTTTGCTTCTGTTCAATATATAATGACTGAAGTTAACTTTGGTTGGTTAATCCGATCAGTTCATCGATGGTCGGCAAGTATGATGGTCCTAATGATGATTCTGCACGTATTTCGTGTGTATCTCACCGGTGGTTTTAAAAAACCTCGTGAATTGACTTGGGTTACAGGTGTGGTTTTGGGTGTATTAACCGCATCTTTTGGTGTAACTGGTTATTCCTTACCTTGGGACCAAA